GATAAAAAAGCTACTGAAACAAAGGAACTCTTCCGCTTTGAAAAACCTTTTGTAACTACTCTTTTCGATTATAACCGATGGAATCGCCCATTTCGTTACATAAGAAATAATCGATTTGAAAAGGCTATACGAAAAGAAATGTCACAATATTTCTTTGAAACATGCGAAAGTGATGGAAAAAAAAAAATATCTTTTACATACTTGCCTAGTATGTCAACTTTTTGGGAAATGATAAAAAAAAAGATATCTCTGTCCACACTAGATAAAATTTACTTTAATGAATTTGAAAACCGTTGGCTTTCTACAAACAACCAAAAAAGAAATAATTTAAACAATGAGTTTATAAATCGAATTGAAGCCCTAGACAAGGAATTGCTTTTTCTGGATATACTCGAAACAAGAACTCGGTTTTGTAATGACGATACTAAAAACGAATATTTTCCTAAAATGTATGATCCTTTCTTGAAAGGTGCGTATCGCGGAAGAATCAAAAAAACGTTTTCACCTTCTAAAACTTCGATAGAAAATTTAAGAGAGACACTTGCTATAAATCGGATTCATAGTATTCTTCTTCCAGATACTGATTACCAAGAATTTGAACAAAAAACAGATCTGTTTGATAAAAAACAATTATTAACAGAAATTGGTAATTTTTTACCTTTAGCCGGTGAATTTAATATAGAACAAAAATCAAATTTAAATTTGAAAAGTCTTTCTTTATTTTCAGAACAAGAAAAAATAGATTTCGAAAAAAAAAGAAAAATTTTTAAATTTTTATTCAATGTCATTCGAACCCATCCTAATGGTCAAAAAATTCAAAAAGAATCTGTTGGAATAAAAGAAATCAACAAAAAAATCCCTCGATGGTCATACAAATTAATCACCGATTTAGAACAACAATCAGGAGAATATCAAGAAAACGTACCAGTTGATCATCAAATTCGTTCAAGAAAAGCCAAACGTGTAGTAATTTTTACTTCCAAGAGGGAAAATACCGATCCTAATACTAATAAGGATACAAATCCTCCGGATCAAAGAAATGAAGTGGCTTTGATACGCTATTCGCAACAGTCGGATTTTCGAAGAGGAATAATTAAAGGTTCTATGCGCGCTCAAAGGCGTAAAATTGTTATTTGGGAACTGTTTCAAGCAAATGTACATTCTCCCCTTTTTTTGGACAGGATAAAAGAATCCCCTCGTTTTTCCTTTGATATATCCGGACTAATTAAACTTATTTTTAGAAATTGGTTAGGAAAAGGGGCCGAATTTGAAATTCTGGAGTATACAGAAGAAGAAACAAAAAACGAAGAGAAAAAAGAGAAGAACAAAAAAGAAGAAAACAAAAGAAAGGAACAAGCACGGATAGAGATAGCAGAAGCTTGGGATACCATTCCATTTGCGCAAGTAATAAGAGGTTCCATGTTAATAAGTCAATCGATTATTAGAAAATATATTCGTTTGCCTTTATGCATAATAATAAAAAATGTTGGACGTATGATATTATTGCAATTTCCTGAATGGTCTGAGGATCTACAGGAATGGAATAGAGAAATGCATATTAAATGTACCTATAATGGTGTTCAATTATCGGAAACAGAATTTCCGAAAAATTGGTTGACAGACGGCATTCAGATAAAAATCCTATTTCCTTTCTCTTGGAACAGATCTAAACTACGATCCTCTCATAGAGATTTAATAAAAAAGAAAAAACAAAAAGATGATTTTTGTTTTTTAACAGTCTGGGGAATGGAAACTGAACTTCCTTTTGGTTCTCCCAGAAAACAATCTTCCTTTTTTGAGCCCATTTTTAAGGAACTGGAAACAAAAATTGTAAAATTCAAAAGGGCATATTTTCTAGTTCTAAAAGTTTTAAAGGGAAAAACAAAATTACTTCTAACAGTTTCAAAAGAAACAAAAAAATGGATTATTGAAAGTTTTTTAGTTCTAAAAAGAATAATAAAAAAACTTTCCAAATTTAATCCAATTATATTTTTTAGATTAAGAGAAGTATATGAATCGAATGAAACTGAAAACGAAAAAGATTCTCTAATGAGCAATCAGATAATTCATGAATCCTTTAGTCAAATTCAATCTCCGAATTGGACAAATTCTTTACTGACAGAAAAAAAAAAGAAGGATATGACTCATAGAACAAGCACAATCCGAAATCAAATAGAAAGAATTACAAAAGAGAAAAAAAAAATAACCCCAACCACAGGAATATATATTAGTACTAACAAAAGAAGTTATAATACTAAAAGATTAAAATTGCCAAAAAATTTTTGGCAAATAGTAAAAAGAAGAAATGCCCGATTAATCTCTAAATTAGATTCTTTTATAAAAATTTTTATTGAAAGAATATACATAGATATTTTTTTATTCATCATTAATATTCCCAGACTCAATACACAACTTTTTATTGAATCAATAAAAAAAATTATGGAGAAATCCATTAATAAAGCAAATCAAGAAAGAATTAATAAAAAAAATCAAAATACAATTTACTTTATTTCGACTATAAAAAAATCAATTGATACTATTAGCAATAAGAAAAATTCACATATTTTTTGTGACTTATCTTACTTGTCACAAGCATATGTATTTTACAAATTATCACAAACTCAAGTTATTAATTTGTATAAATTAAGATCGATTTTTCACTACCCCGGAACGTCTTTTTTTCTTAAGAATGAAATAAAGAATTCTTTTGAAAGACAAGGGATAATTCATTCTGAATTAAGTCTTAAGAAACTTCCAAGTTATAGAATGGATCAATGGAAAAATTGGTTAAAAGGACATTATCAATACAATTTACCCAAAATTAGCTGGTCGAAATTACTATCAGAAAAATGGAGAAATAGAGTTAATCAACATCGTATAGCTCAAAATAAAAATTTCAAATGGAATTCATATGAAAAGGATCGATTAATTCATTACAAAAAACAAAAGGATTCTGAAGTATATTCATTATTGAATCAAAAAGATAATTTTCAAAAAAACTCTAGATATGATCTTTTATCATATAAATCTATTAATTATGAAAATAAGAGGGACTTATCTATTTCTGAATCACCATTGGAAGTACAAGTAAATAAGAACCAAGATTTTTTTTATAATTCCAACACATACAAACCTTTTAATATGTTGGGGAGTATCCCTATCAGTCATTATCTAGAAAAGGGCGATATTAGATATATGGAAAAAAACCCCGATAGAAAATATTTTGATTGGAAAATCATCAATTTTTATCTTAGGAAAAAAGTCGATATTGAGTCCTGGGTCAAGGTCGGTACCAAGAGTAATCAAAATACTAAGATTGGTACTAATAATTATCAAATAATTGATAAAAAGGGCCTTTTTTATCTTAAGCTTCCGCAAAATCCCCCCAAAAATTCTCCAAGTCCAAAAAAAAAATTTTTTGATTGGATGAGAATGAATGAAGAAATACTAAATCGTCCCATCTCGAATCTGGAACTTTGGTTCTTTCCAGAATTCGTACTCCTTTATAATCTATATAAAATGAAACCGTGGGTTATACCAAGCAAAGTACTTCTTTTCAATTTGAATGTAAAAGAAAATGTTATTAGTGAAAATAAAAATATCGATGGAAAACAAAAGGGGGAATCTGTTATACCATCAAATAAACAAATAAAGAATCAAAATCGCAATCAAGAAAAAGAAAAAGAACCCGCTGGAGGCCAAGGAGATCTTAGATCAGATGCACAAAAACAAGGGAATCTTGGATCCGTTCCCTCAACAAACCAAGAAAAAGATAGTGAAGAGGATTATGGAGTATCAAAGATAAAAAGAGGTAAAAAAAAAAAACAATACAAAAATAAGACGGAAGCAGAACTAGATTTCTTCCTGAAACGTTATTTACTTTTTCAATTGAGATGGGGCGATGTTTTAAATCAAAGAATGATCAATAATGTCAAAATATATTGTCTCCTGCTTAGACTGATAAATCCAAGAAAAATTACTATATCCTCGATTCAAAGAAGAGAAATGAGTTTGGATATAATGCTGATTCAAAAAAATTTAAGTCTTGCAGAATTGATCAAAAGGGGAGTATTGGTTATCGAACCCGCCCGTCTGTCTGTAAAAAATGATGGACAATTTATTATGTATCAAACCTTAGGCATTTCGTTGGTTCATAAGAGTAAGCACCAAACTAATCAAGGATACCAAGAACAAACATATGTTGATAAGAATTATTTTGATTTGCTTGTTCCTGAAAATATTTTATCGCCTAGACGCCGTAGAGAGTTGAGAATTCTAATTTGTTTCAATTCAAAAAATAGGAATGATGTTGATAGAAATTCAGCATTTTATACCAAGAACAGCTGCAGTCAATTTTTGGACAAAAGGAAAGATCTTGATAAAGATAAAAATGAATTAATTAAATTAAAGTTTTTTCTTTGGCCTAATTATCGATTAGAAGATTTAGCTTGTATGAATCGCTATTGGTTTGATACCAATAACGGCAGTCATTTCAGTATGTTAAGGATACATATGTATCCACGGTTGAAAAGTCGTTGATAGTACATTTTTCATATATATGCCCTATCGTATAGGGTATATGAAAGTAAACGGGATTCACACATAACCTGTTTTACATCTCATTCTAATATAGATACTAAAACCAATAACGTATCAATTAGACCTAGAAATCAATTAACAGAATCTTATTCATTTTAGGTCTAAATTATGTCCTTTTCGGAGTGGAAAAATGTATTAACTTTTTGTATTCCTATCTGAATCAAATTTAATTCAAAACTGGATTGATTAATGTGAATTGATAAAATTAGCAATTCATAAAGAAATTCAAATTATTATATATACCACATTAAAATGAATATCATTATTATTACTCATCGGTAAAATCCATCTTTGTATAAAAAGGGAAAGGGGGAAATTTTTTATGTTAAAAAAGACACCCATTTTAGTTAGTTCTGAAGAAGAAAACAGAGGTTCTGTTGAATTTCAAGTATTCTGTTTTACCAATAAGATATGGAGACTTACTTCCCATTTGGAATTGCACAAAAAAGACTATTTATCTCAGAGAGGTTTGCGAAAAATTTTGGGAAAACGTCAACGGCTGTTGGCTTATTTGGCAAAAAAAAATAAAGTACGTTATAAAGAATTAATTGGTCAGTTGAGTATTCGAGAGACAAAAACTCGTTAATTGGAAGAGTCGTGTCATTTTAAGTCCTTATTTTATTCGTTTTAATTTTGATGAACTTCTTTTTACTTTCAACAATTCATGGAAGAATGAATCGGTAAAAAACTTATGACTGTACCAGCTACAAGAAAAGACCTCATGATAGTCAATATGGGTCCTCACCACCCATCAATGCACGGTGTTCTTCGACTCATCGTTACTTTAGATGGTGAAGATGTTATTGACTGTGAACCGATATTGGGTTATTTACACAGAGGGATGGAGAAAATTGCTGAAAATCGAACAATTATACAATATTTGCCCTATGTAACACGTTGGGATTATTTAGCTACTATGTTCACAGAAGCAATAACCGTAAATGGACCTGAACAATTGGGCAATATTCAAGTACCTAAAAGAGCTAGCTATATCCGAGTAATTATGTTGGAGTTGAGTCGTATAGCTTCCCATTTGTTATGGCTTGGCCCCTTCATGGCAGATATTGGCGCACAGACCCCTTTCTTCTATATTTTTCGAGAAAGAGAGTTGATATATGACCTATTCGAAGCTGCTACCGGTATGCGAATGATGCATAATTTTTTTCGTATTGGAGGAGTAGCTGCCGATCTACCTCATGGCTGGATAGATAAATGTTTAGATTTTTGCGATTATTTTTTAATAGGGGTTACTGAATATCAAAAGCTTATTACGCGCAATCCTATTTTTTTAGAACGAGTTGAGGGCGTAGGCTTTATTGGCGGAGAAGAAGCACTAAATTGGGGTTTATCGGGACCAATGCTACGAGCTTCCGGAATACAATGGGATCTTCGTAAAGTTGATCATTATGAGTGTTACGACGAATTTGATTGGGAGGTTCAATGGCAAAAAGAAGGGGATTCGTTAGCTCGTTATTTAGTACGAATCAGCGAAATGACAGAATCCATAAAAATTATACAACAGGCTCTGGAAGGAATTCCTGGGGGACCCTATGAGAATTTAGAAATCCGACGTTTTGATAAAGTAAAAGATCCCGAATGGAATGATTTTGAATATCGATTTATTAGTAAAAAACCTTCTCCGACCTTTGAATTGTCGAAACAAGAACTTTATGTGAGAGTCGAAGCCCCAAAAGGAGAATTGGGAATTTTTCTGATAGGAGATCAAAGTGTTTTTCCTTGGAGATGGAAAATTCGTCCACCGGGTTTTATCAATTTGCAAATTCTTCCTCAGTTAGTTAAAAGAATGAAATTGGCTGATATTATGACGATACTAGGTAGCATAGATATCATTATGGGAGAAGTTGATCGTTAAAATGATAATTGATACAACCGAACTACAAGCTATTAATTCTTTTTGCAGGCTGGAATCCTTAAAAGAAGTCTATGGGATCATATGGATGCTTGTCCCTATTTTGACTCTTGTATTAGGAATCACAATAGGTGTACTCGTGATTGTTTGGTTAGAAAGAGAAATATCTGCAAGGATACAACAACGTATTGGACCTGAATACGCCGGTCCCTTAGGAATTCTTCAAGCTCTAGCAGATGGTACAAAACTACTTTTCAAAGAGAACCTTCTTCCATCTAGAGGAGATGCTCGTTTATTCAGTATTGGACCATCCATCGCAGTCATATCAATTTTACTAAGTTATTCAGTAATTCCTTTTTGCTATCGCCTTGTTCTAGCCGATCTTACTATTGGTGTTTTTTTTTATGGATCGCCATTTCAAGCATTGCTCCTGTTGGACTTCTTATGTCGGGATATGGATCAAATAATAAATATTCCTTTTTAAGTGGTCTAAGGGCTGCTGCTCAATCAATTAGTTATGAAATACCATTAACTCTATGTGTATTATCAATATCTCTACGTGTGATTCGGTGAGACACAAAATTTCCCCTATTTTTTCTTTCTTTTCTTAAGAAGAAAGTTATATATACATTTTTGATTTTTATTCATCATTCGAGTTGATGACCTAAAGCAGATAGTTATATGGGTGAAAGAAAACGGCTTAAAAATTTGCAGTAAATAAGGTTGAGTCTCATTTCCTATGTACAAGAATTATAAGTAAACATAAGCAGTAGAGACTGTTTACCCCAAGATTGGTTATTTAGTCATCATGTCTTGAAGCGGGTTCAAAAGATCAACTCTATGAGGTTTTTATTATCTATCGCCATAGGTCTATTAACATAAGGTAGGTTGAACAAAAATGAGTGGATGGTTAGGAAGACGAAAATACACAAAGGATTAGTAATGGAGATTCTGTAAGTTATCCTAAGGGTCTGTATATAAAAGGAATTCGAATCGGGGCTTTAAATTGGTAGAAATGATCAAGAAGTATT